TGACATCTCCTACAACCGGTGGAGTAACAGCGAGTTTTGGTATGTTGGGAGATGTTATTATTGCTGAACCCAATGCCTACATTGCATTTGCGGGTAAAAGAGTAATTGAACAAACATTGAATAAAATAGTACCCGACGGTTCACAAGCGGCTGAGTATTCATTCCATAAGGGCTTATTCGACCTAATCGTACCACGTAATCCTTTAAAGGGTGTTCTGAGTGAGTTATTTCAGCTTCACGGTTTCTTTCCCTTGAATAAAAAAAATATATATCGAAAGAGAATATAGAATAGAAGTGGATTTCTATATCTACCAAGCCCTTTTTACTAGGAATCTCCCTTTGTTAGATTGAATTAGTTTAGTTAAAGTCACGCACTTAATAATGCAATTTACATAATGAAATTTCATATAAAAAGATAAAATCAAAAGATACTTAGTAGAGTATAATAATATAAATATAGGAGATCAAAAAATGATCCGAAAATTGGTTAAATTCTGTTATAAGACAGGCATGGCATTTTTTTTCACTTATGCACGTCTTCATGAGCTGCTTAATGGGCTATATTCTTGCTATATTAACAATTATATAAATAATAATGACTATTTTTATTTTACTATGTTATATACATTACTATATCATTAACACTTATCAAAAGATATCGTATCGGAAAAAATAAAATATTAAATCGAGGTGCCCATTCCATGACAGATCTTAACTTACCCTCTATTTTTGTTCCTTTAGTGGGCCTAGTATTTCCGGCAATTGCAATGGCTTCTTTATTTCTTCATGTCCAAAAAAATAAGATTGTCTAGATCCGACGGGACAAAATTGCATCAATTTTTTTCAACACTGGATCATAACATAATAATTATAAAATTAATAATTATAAAATTAATAATAATAAAATAAGGTATTTATTTAGTGTAATATGGTAGGATATGTGACTCGTTCCGAACACAAATGAAAGAACTGTTATGCATGTGGATACATTATATCTGCATAAATGCATGTATATGTGGGTGAGTATCGCTAGTTAAAAATGATCGGCGAATATTTATTTTTCTAATTTATAATAGAAAATGGATCTAACCAATTATTTCTAACGGTTCATATCAGAATAGTACTAGTTGATGAAAGTGACTTCGGCATCAAATCAAGAAAAGTCAAATTTATTTTGGTTATTCTCTCAATTCCAATCGAATGCAACTAGATCTAATATAGTATGAACTGGCGATCAGAACATATATGGATAGAACTAATAACAGGGTCTCGAAAAACAAGTAATTTTTTCTGGGCCTGTATCCTTCTTTTAGGTTCACTAGGATTTTTAGTGGTTGGAACTTCCAGTTATCTTGGTAGGAATCTGATATCAGGATTTCCATCTCAGCAAATCATTTTTTTTCCACAAGGGATCGTGATGTCTTTTTATGGGATCGCGGGTCTATTCATTAGTTCCTATTTGTGGTGTACAATTTCATGGAATGTGGGCAGCGGTTATGACCGATTCGATAGAAAAGAAGGAATAATGTGTATTTTTCGTTGGGGATTCCCTGGAATAAATCGTCGAATCTTCTTTCGCTTCTATCTGAAAGATATTCAATCAATCAGAATGGAGGTTAAAGAAGGTATTTTTCCTCGTCGTGTTCTTTATATGGAAATCAGAGGTCAAGGAACAATTCCCTTGACTCGTACTGATGAGAATTTTACTCCACGAGAAATTGAACAAAAAGCTGCAGAATTAGCCTATTTCTTGCGAGTACCAATTGAAGTATTTTGAAATGAAGGAAGATGAAATTCGTTCTAATTTCCCCAATTGAGATATCTGAAAATTCTATTTACTTATTTTTTTATCCGAAAAAGATCCGTATTCTATTTCTATATTCCTTCTAGACCCAAGGACTAAATCATTACACAAAAATGGAAATAGATCCATAGGTTCGATACCTTGTTATATAACTTAGAGTTGACGAATGAAGCATAACAATTCACAGATCAAAAATGAAAAAAAAGAAAGCATTGACTTCCCTCCCATATCTTGTATCTATAATATTTTTGCCCTGGTGGGTCTCTCTATCATTTAATAAAAGTCTGGAACCTTGGGTTACTCATTGGTGGAATACGAGGCAATCCGAAACTTTTTTGAATGATATTCAAGAGAAAAATGTCCTAGAAAAATTCCTCGAATTAGAGGAACTCCTCTTGTTGAATGAAATGATAAAGGAATACCCGGAGACACATATACAAAAGCTTCCTATAGGAATACACAAGGAAACGATAGAATTGGTCAAAACACACAATGAATATCATCTCCATATAATTTTGGATTTCTCGACAAATATAATCTGTTTCGCTATTCTAAGTGGGTATTTTATTCTGGGTAATGAAGAACTTGTAATTCTTAATTCTTGGGTTCAGGAAGTCCTCTATAACTTAAGTGACACAATAAAAGCTTTTTCTATTCTTTTAGTTACTGATTTATGGATCGGGTTTCACTCGACCC